GTTAGATCATCCGGGTTCGGGTCTGTAAATTATGACTTAAAGCCCTATTCAGGCTCGCTTTCACTATGACTTCGACATTTTCTTATCTTAATCTTGCCACAACCTACAAGTCGCCAGCTCATTCTTCAACAGGCACGAAGTCGAGCGTTAAGTCACTCTTCTACTGCTTGTAAACTTACGATTTCATGTTCTATTTCACTCCCCTCCCGGGGTTCTTTTCACCTTTCCCTCACGGTACTGGTTCACTATCGGTTGTTCAGGAATATTTAGTCTTACGAGGTGGTCCTCGCAAATTCAAAAGGGGTTTCACGTGTCCCTTCCTACTTGGGATAAGACTTTAAAATGCTTAAGTTTTCGACTACAGGACTTTCACCTACTATGGTACAGCATTCATTCTGCTTCATCTAACAATTACACTTTACTATAAGCTATCCCACAACCCTTTATAAATTATTATATTATAAAGTTTAGACTGGTCCCATTTCGCTCGCCGCTACTCAGAGAATCGCTTTTGCTTTCTTTTCCTCTAGTTACTAAGATGTTTCAATTCACTAGGTTTACTCTTTCTTCTCTATTTAATTCAAGAAGTAGTTCTTGAAGTTTCCTTATTCGGGTATTTTCGGATCAAAACTTGCTTCCAGTTCCCCGAAACATTTCGTTGGTAGCCACGCCCTTCATCGCTTCTGAACACCAAGGTATCCATCGTAAGCTCTTAATCGCTTGACTTAATATCAATAATATAAATCTTTCAAGTTTTTCATTTCGAAATTTTCTATTTGTGGAGATAAGCGGATTCGAACCGCTGACATCTGCCGTGCAAAAGCAGCGCTCTACCAACTGAGCTATACCCCCAGAGCTATGGGCCATCCAGGATTTGAACCTGGGTCCTCACCCTTATCAGGGGTGCGCTCTAACCAACTGAGCTAATAGCCCGAAAAGGTTAAACTTTAATGTTTGTATAAATTAAACTAATTGTTTGTATATAATCCCTAAAAGGAGGTGATCCAGCCGCACCTTCCAGTACGGCTACCTTGTTACGACTTCACCCCAGTCACTAACCCTACCTTAGACGCCGCCCTCCATAAAGGTTAAGCAAACGGTTTCGGGCATGACCAGCTCCCATGGTGTGACGGGCGGTGTGTACAAGGCCCGGGAACGGATTCACCGCTGTATGGCTGACCAGCGATTACTAGCGATTCCGACTTCATGCAGGCGAGTTGCAGCCTACAATCCGAACTTAGGATAAGTTTATGAGATTAGCTGACTCTCGCGAGCTCGCAACTCTTTGTCTTAACCATTGTAGCACGTGTGTAGCCCAAGGCATAAGGGGCATGCTGACTTGACGTCATCCTCACCTTCCTCCGGTTTGTCACCGGCAGTCTTTCTAGAAAACCTAAATAAATTAGCAACTAAAAACAAGGGTTGCGCTCGTTGCGGGACTTAACCCAACATCTCACGACACGAGCTGACGACAGCCATGCACCACCTGTATCTACATTCCCGAAGGCACTTTCCTCTTTCAAAGAAATTTGTAGTATGTCAAGCCTTGGTAAGGTTCTTCGCGTTGCATCGAATTAAACCACATGCTCCACCGCTTGTGCGGGCCCCCGTCAATTCCTTTGAGTTTCACCCTTGCGAGCGTACTCCCCAGGCGGGATACTTAACGCGTTAGCTACCATACTGCATTAAAAACGCAACATGTAGTATCCATCGTTTACGGCTAGGACTACAGGGGTATCTAATCCCTTTTGCTACCCTAGCTTTCGCCTCTGAGTGTCAGTAATGATCCAGTAGAGCGCCTTCGCCACCGGTGTTCTTTCTAATATCTACGCATTTCACCGCTACACTAGAAATTCCCTCTACCCCTATCATACTCAAGTCTAGTAGTTTCCATTGCTTTCCTAGGGTTAAGCCCTAGTCTTTAACAACAGACTTATTAAACAACCTACAGGCGCTTTACGCCCAATGATTCCGGATAACGCTTGCATCCCCCGTATTACCGCGGCTGCTGGCACGGAGTTAGCCGATGCTTATTCCTCAAGTACCGTCAGAACTTCTTTCTTGAGAAAAGAGGTTTACAGACCAAAATCCTTCATCCCTCACGCGGTATTGCTCCGTCAGGCTTTCGCCCATTGCGGAAAATTCCTCACTGCTGCCTCCCGGAGGAGTCTGGGCCGTGTCTCAGTCCCAGTGTGGCTGATCGTTCTCTCAAACCAGCTACTGATCGTGGCCTTGGTAAGCCATTACCTTACCAACAAGCTAATCAGGCGTGAGCTCATCCCTAGGCAGTGTAAACTATTTCACCTCTCGGCATATGGAGACTTAGCAACCGTTTCCAGAAGTTATTCTCCTCCTAAGGGTAGATTCTCACGTATTACGCACCCGTTCGCCACTAAAGCATAAAGCTTTCGTTCGACTTGCATGTGTTAAGCATACCGCCAGCGTTCATCCTGAGCCAGGATCAAACTCTCCATGGTATTCGAATTGATTGAATTAAACTTTTAACCTGAATAAATAGTATCGGCCAATAGTACCTTTTGTCAAGATGTGAAATAATTAATTTAAAAATAAATATCTTAGAAATTATTTAATAAGAAAATACTATAAACGGACAAAAACTATTTACTGTGATATTATCTAAAGTAGTTTTTTTATAGCAAATTTATAAGCACATATTTTCCTATTAAAATGAGTTTACTTATTATCGGAGGTACTGGAACCTTAGGCCGTCAAATTGTAAAACAAGCTATCGACGAAGGTTATCAAGTTAAATGTTTAGTACGTAACCTAAGGCGAGGAACTTTTCTTCGTGATTGGGGAGCAGAACTCGTTTATGGGGACTTATCGATTCCAGAGACTATACCACCGTCTTTTAAAGACGTAAATGTAATTATCGATGCTGCAACAGTTAGACCTACCGATGATTACAATGCAGAAAAGGTAGATTGGCAAGGTAAAGTTGCTTTAATTGAGGCAGCTAAGCTAGCAAACATAAAAAAGTTTATTTTCTTTTCGGTCTTAAATGCAAACGAAAATCAGACTATCCCACTATTAGATTTAAAATTAAAGGTAGAAAAGAGATTGCAAGATTCCGGTTTAAATTATACAATCTTTCGCTGCCCAGGATTTTTTCAAGGGCTAATTAGTCAATACGCAATACCAATACTTGAAAAACAAAAGGTTTGGCTATTAGGTGAATCCAAACCGGTCCCATATCTTGATACCCAAGATGCTGCAAAGGCCGTTATTGGTAGTTTAGTAACATCTAAAAGTGACTATAAAAGTTTTTCCCTAATTGGGCCAAAATCTTGGACATCGGCAGAAATTATAGAGCTATGTGAACGTTTGTCAGGTGAAACTGCCCAAGTCTCGTATATTCCATTTATTGCTATCGGGTTCTTACGACGATTCTTTCGATTCTTTGAATTTACCTGGAACATTGCCGATCGTCTCCAATTCTCTGAAGTTTTAAACTCACAGCCTACAGCATCAAATCAAAATAAAAATGAGACTTTTCAATCATTTGAATTTTTAACCTTAGAGCAATATTTACAGGAATATTTTGGCCAAATCTTAAAAAAATTAAAAGAAGTAAATTACCAACAAACACAAGGTAGTAACGATATTTCATTTCTGTAGAAAACTCAAAACTACTCTGAAACATTTACTAATAGAAACTTAAAATAAAATGAGCTAAAAATATCGTTAAATATTTTGTGGTTATGAACTAATATCTGGAGTATAATCTAGAATAAAATAGTAGGGTTGTTGTTAACAGTAAAATATTACTGTAGCTCTAACTGCCTTTTAATTAAATCAACCGATTCTAATAAATGTTTACACTAAAAATCTTAGTATACACAGTTGTTATCTTTTTTATTTCACTTTTTACCTTTGGATTTCTTTCTAACGATCCATCACGAAATCCAAACAGAAAAGATTTAGAGTAATACAATAATAATTATATTTAATTATATTAAAGCAGGTCGAAGTGATTGACCTGCTCTAATATAAAGCCTTAACAAACACACACCAGATAACATCAATGTGAAGTAACAGAAAATAATTGTCCTACTAAAATGCTCATTTATAACTGTTTTAGTTTGCCAAAACGTTTATAAATAAACGGAAAGGTTTCATAAGATATCGATAAGTAAACTTGTCGCTCAATAAAAGTCGAATAAGTTTTAACTATTACAAATTTTACAAATTAATATTTTATATAATAGCACTATCTAAAAAGTTGAACGTTTAATCTTGCGCCTTCGGATATAATAGGAATTTTAGGATATCGACCAAAGAGAATCATAAACATTGCATAAAATATAAAACCAACCATACCAAAATATGCAGCATTAGCTAAAAGTTCACCAAAGGTACTTTCGCGGGCCAAATATGTAAGTTGAGAGTACGCAATACCAAGAAAAGAACATATAACATCTAAGAGAATACCTTGGATTATATTAAATCGTGAAAAACGAGTTAATGGTATTGTCTTTCTTACACATACATCAAAAATCATTACCATTATGATAAATGAAATAATATGGTTTACTTGATTACTATATAATTCGGCAATAGGTCCAACAAGATTTGTTTTAAAAAAAGTGTTTACAGCAGCATTGTCTGTGTTACATAAAACTTTTGGTCCAAGGACTACATGAATTTCTAAAAACGGAAAAATTAAGCCCACAAGTGATACAAGTCTTTCACATACCTTATTTTCTAGAATATCTTCAAATGTTGGTAGTTTCATAAATTTTTTTATTTAAATATATTATTAATATAAATTTTTGTACAATGAATTAAAAACGTCTTTTTAACCGCGCAGATTTACCTGTTCGATCACGTAAATAATATAGCTTTGCACGTCTAACTTTTGCTCGACTAATTATTTTAATATCTTTTATCCAAGGAGAATTACATAAAAATACTTTTTCAATTCCAACTTCTTGGGAAACTTTCCTTACAATAATTGTAGCATTTGGTTCCTTTGTATTTCTATGTTTTGAAATTATTACTCCTTCATAAGCTTGTGTACGTTCTTTTTCTTTTTTTTTGCCATCATCTTGTTCCCTTGGTAATTCAAGGTAAATAGTTACAATTACCCGGTCGCCAATAAACAATTCTGGTAGATTTTTCTTTTTGTAAAAAACTTTGTGATTCTCTAATAGTTGCATTTTTAATTACATCAAGATGAATTCAAACTGGGGGATTTATTGTACATCAAATAATACTAATGTATTGGAAATAATAATCGTTTTTTTTAGGATCGTCAAGACCTTCTAATTTTACTTACAGATTTCAATTTGTAAAATTAATATTTTGAAGCAGGTACAACATTTCCAGATTCTGACCAAATTTGAAGCGCTTTGATTTCTTTACTTTTTGTTTTTGCCAATGGTACACAATTTTGAATAGAAACAATTATATCTTCATTTGTAAATTCGCGCTTTTTACTAAATCCAAGTCTCATGGCGTCGGTTATTACTGCTTCAATTTCAGCTCCAGAAAAATCTTTAGTTAAATCACTAAGTAAAGGTATTTGAAATATATCTAATTTTTCGGGTCTTGATTTTATCAAATGGACTTTAAATATTGCCTCACGTTCTTGACGAGTTGGTAATCCTAGGAAAAATATTTCGTCAAACCTACCTTTTCGGATAACTTCAGGTGGAATCCATTCGATATTATTTGCAGTGGCTACAACAAAAACAGGTGTTGTCTTTTCTGCTAGCCAAGTAATAAAAGTAGCTAAAACACGACTCGTTGTTCCGCTATCCCCACTCGTTTGCGTTCCTGCAAATGCTTTATCAATTTCATCCACCCAAAGTACGCATGGCGATAATGCTTCCGCAGTTTGAATCATTTTTCTCACCCGTGATTCAGATTGCCCAACAAGTGAAGCAAAAAGTCTTCCAAAATCTAATTTTAGTAACGGTAACTTCCATTCGTTAGCAATAATTTTAGCTGCAACTGATTTTCCTGTACCTTGAACCCCAACAAGTAGTACACCTTTTGGATAGGGTAATCCATAATCTAATGCAGATTGTGAAAATGCTTCATCACGCTGCTTCAGCCATGCTTTAAAGTTATCTAAACCACCTAAATCTGATAAATTTTTATTGGGAATACAAAATTCTAAAAGTTGACTTTGTTGAATTATTTGTTTTTTTTCTTCGAGTATTAAGTCGGGACTTAATTCATTAATTGTCCCGTATTTGGTTATTATCTTTGATAAAACACGACGTATTCGTTCTAATGATAAACCTTGACAAGCTATTGTTAATTCATTTAGTTGGTTATCTTCTATATTTTGTTGTAATGAATTAACTAACCGTTTAAGTTCCTCTTTAATTTCTATATAATTTGGTAAAGGGAATTCAACAATTGTTATCAATTCACGTAAACTTTCTGGTATATTAATCTCTGGAGCAATAATGATTAAATTTTTTGGTTGGGTTTTTAGTTCACGGTTAAGGTTTTTAAGCTTACGAATTACTGATAAATCTTTTAAAAAATTATCATAATCTTTTAACACGAAGACTGACGCTGTTTCAGCAGTTAATTTTTCAACTAATTCTAACGCTTCTAATGGATTTTTTGCTGCAAATCCTGAGTCATTAGGGTTCCCTTGATACCCGTTGATAAAATCCCAAGAATAATATGTTCGCGTTACATATTTTTTACAGCAAAGACGAATAATATATTCAATACGTTCTTCTTCATATGTTGAAATATAAATAATAGGGTATCGAGCTTTCAATAATAGGATAAAGTTATTTAAAAAATTCATATTTCGATTAAGTTTAAATTTTTTATCCAACTGAACCTTCTAATTTAAGGCTTAACAGTCGATCAGCTTCTGAGGCAAATTCTAGTGGTAGTTCATTAAACACTTCCTTACAAAATCCATTTACCATTAATGCGACTGCTTCTTCCATTGTGATACCACGTTGAAGTAGATAAAATAGTTGTTCTTCTGCAATTCGTGATGTCGATGCTTCATGTTCAATTCTTGTATTACTATTTTGGACATCAATATATGGAAATGTATTTGCACTTGAACTTTTACCAATTAATAATGAATCACATTGGGCATAATTTTGCGTATTTGTTGCATTTGGTCCAATTCTAACAAGGCCACGATAGCTATTATCAGACTGCCCAGCTGATATTCCTTTTGATATTATTCGACTTTTTGTGTTTGATGAAAGGTGAATCATCTTTGTTCCAGTATCAGCTTGTTGTTGGTCACTAGTTAAGGCTACAGAGTAAAATTCTCCAATTGCCCCATTACCTGCTAAGATACAGCTTGGGTACTTCCACGTTATAGCTGATCCAGTCTCAACTTGAGTCCATGAAATACGTGAATTTTTTCCAGTACAAAGACCACGTTTTGTAACAAAATTGTAAACACCACCAATGCCATCTTTGTCTCCAGCATACCAATTTTGGACTGTTGAATACTTTATTGCAGCATCTTCTAAAGCAACTAATTCAACTACTGCAGCATGTAATTGGTTACTGCTAAATTGGGGTGCAGTGCAGCCTTCTAAATAATTAACAGTACTTCTTTCTTCTGCAATTATAAGTGTTCTTTCAAATTGGCCTGATTCTTCGTTATTAATTCGAAAATATGTGGATAACTCTAGCGGACAAGTTATATCTTTTGGAATATAACAAAATGAACCATCACTAAATACTGCAGAGTTTAATGCAGAAAAGAAATTATCTCCAATAGGTACTACAGTACCCAAATATTTTTTAATTAACATTGGGTAAAGGTTAATTGCTTCAGAGATGGAACAAAAAATAACACCAGATTGTTGTAGTTTCTTTTTAAAGGTTGTACCAATTGAAACACTATCAAATACTGCGTCTACAGCAACGTTAGCTAACATTTTTTGTTCGTTTAATGAAACTCCTAGTTTTTCAAATGTTCGTAACAGTTCAGGATCAGCGTCATCAAGACTTCCAATTTTACTTTTCGTTTTTGGCCGTGAATAATATTGAATTCCTTGATAATCAGTTTCGGAAATATCTAAATAGCTCCAGTCGGGTTGTTTAAGTTTTTCCCAAATAGCAAAAGACTTTAGTCGAAATTGCCTTAAAAATTCAGGTTCATTGTTCTTATCTGATATTTGGCATATAATTTTATTATTTATGCCTTTTGGAAATTGTTCAGTTTCGATTTCTGTTTTAAACCCATATTTGTAAGGGCTTTCTACAATATCTTTTAAAACTGATTCAGAATCTAATTCTTTTTTCTCAACCATTTTTTTAATTTTTTATCAAATATCTCTAATATAGCCATTTTCCGTAACTTAGTTTTACACTTACATCAACGAGTAAATCAAGTATCCAAAATGCGAAGATCGGTGAGGTATCAATTAACATTTGTGGTGGCATGAACGAACGCCAAAACCTTAAATAAAAATTTGTCATCGTACCAATTGTTGAAAATGGTTGGTAGTACATGTTAATATTTGGAAACCAACTACAGTAAAGACGAAATGTTAATAGAACTGTATAAATTTGAAGAAATGCTGCTGCACCGGCAGCTAAGACTTGTATTGCGGCTTTTAGTTGTAAAGGTAGAAAATAAAGTAAACTTGACATAATTTAATAAAAAGTAAAAATAACTAAAAAATAGGATTTTATATTTTGACTATAAAAATCATATCATAAAACTATTGTTGAAATCTAATTAGTTAATTTTAATTTTTTCCTTCCAAATTAAATATTAGCTAGTGAAGAGACTTGAACTCATAACCTACTGATTACAAATCAGTTGCTCTACCAATTGAGCTACACCAGCGCTTGTGTTGAAATACACTTTACTAATATAAAGTATGCCGTTACTATTAAATTATAACCCTAACGCTCCGATTAAATTATAATTAAAGCCTAATGTTTTGTCAAATAAAACGCTGTGATATCTTGCGAATTATTTTCTTTTTTCTTTCATTAGGTCTATACTTTAAACATTCTGTAAAAAAAAATCTTATGGCTAAAGGTAAAGGTGCACGTATCCAAGTAACTTTAGAACATAAGTGCGAATTAGGCACTTATCGTTACACAACAGTAAAAAATAGACGAAATACAACGGAGCGACTTGAACTTCGTAAATATTCGCCAATTACAAAGAAGCATGAAGTTTTTAAAGAGATTAAATAGCAGCAATGTACAATAATTCAAAAAAAGTTGAAGTTCTAGAGATAAGCGATGAAATTTTAGATACTTTAGATTACAAAAATACATCTATCTTAATGAACTTTATTAGTGATCAGGGTAAAATTCTACCACGACGTACAACGAATTTAACATCAAAACAGCAAAAGAAAGTACAAAAATTGATAAAGCGTGCTCGTATAGCATCTTTATTACCATTTGTTGTGGGTAAAAATTAATGATTAATATTAAATAACACCTCCAGTTAGAAATTCACTAATTATAAATATAAAACGACTTTTAGAGATAGGAATATAATTTAAACCAACCCCAATTGCAATACTTATTAATAATGTCATAACAAAGTTTTTCAATAGTTAATAATTTTTTATTTATTAAGCAAGTTTTAATTTTTAAAATATTAACATATATTGAACCTATAAAACCAGATTCGGATTTTCGTCCTAAGGAACTGGAGACATTATTAAGTTAGATGCGTACAACAAAACAAAAACAGCTATTAGCCTCTCACTTTTTCGATTTGAAGCAAACTTACGTCATTGAAGGGAATACTGCTTTCAATAAAAAATATAACTCTATAAAGGGGTTAGGTAGAGCTACAAAAGTATTATTATCTTCTTTTAAGGAGAATCTGAGATACCTTGAGGAAGCTTGTTATTGTCCCTCTGTTATCATCTATGGCTAGTCTTGGGGTTATAGAATAAAATGGATCAAATCTGTAATTAGGTCTCTAAAATCTTGAATATTTAATATAAAGTATATCTATTTTTTAAATGGATTAAGTTGTGCTATAATTTTCATTAGTTCAAAATATTAAATTTGTTATCAGTATGACACCTTCATTAAGCGCATTCTTAAGTAGCGTGGTATTAGCAGTAGTAATCGTTGTTATTCCAATTTCTGCAGCGTTAGTATTTGTTAGTTCTTCAGATAAAATTGTTCGATCATAAAAAAAGAAGCCAGATCTTAATGATCTGGTTTCCTTTTTTTATTTTTAGATTTTTGTTAACACTAAAAGTTCATCTCTGCAGCTTGTACCTTTTCAAATTGTTTCTTCTTTAATACTAAAAGAATTTGTGTAAGCGTTACTGTAAAGAAAAATACAATCATTCCTTTAACACGATTCGGATTTTGTAAAACAATTTCTGTCTCACTCTGACCAAACCCACCAACATTTGGATCATACGTAAGTGGTTGATCTACTTTTATAATATCCTTTACTTTAACGCTTACGTTTAACCCGGCAGGTATTGTCTGAGTAACTTCATTTCCAGTTGTTGACTGAATAACAATATTTGTTTTACCTTTATCCAATGCTTCAATTGAAGTAATTTGCCCCGCTGTTGTAGAAGTAATAGTATTATTATTACTCTTCTCACCGCTTGGATATACTTGCCCACGACCACGGTTACCACCAACATAAACTGGATAATTTAAGAAGTGTACATCTTTATTCGTTGCAGGATCTGGAGATAAAATAGGAAATACAATTTCTTGGTGCTTATCTCCTGAGATAGGGCCAACAACTAAAATATTTGGTTTTGTTTTACTGTAGGGTTGGACAAAAACCCCTTTTGTTTTTTGTTTAATTTCACTTGATATACGATCTTTAGGCGCTAATTGAAACCCTTCTGGCATAACAAGAACTGCACCAACATTTAATGGTCCTTTTGTTCCACCTGCTGTGATTTGTTTAGAGCTTAAATCATAAGGAATATTTACAACTGCTTCGAAAACTGAATCTGGAAGTACCGCCTGAGGTACTTCGATTTCTGTTGGTTTTTGTGCTAAATGACAATTTGCACAAACAATTCGACCAGTTGCTTCTCTTGGACTTTCGTATGCTTGTTGTGCAAATACTGGATAAGCATATGAAACTTTCGGTAATGCTAGGGTTAATAGAATCCCAAGAACTAAAAATATTGATCTAAATTTTTTGATGATGCCTGTCATTTTGTTTAAGGTATTCAAAAGTATACACAACCATTATATCTTAATATTTTGGATATTATGTGATTTCTTAATCACATTCTATTAATAAATTTATTTTTTTATTAAAACGACAATTCCTGCTCCACCCACGTAGAGTGCTAATAAAGCAATTGACATAATAATTTGAGTTAAAGGGTCTGTGGAAGGTGTTATTATCGCAGCAAGAATTGTTGATAAAACAACTACATATTTCCACGCAGACAACATCCTTTGTCCAGATACAATCCCGAATAAACCTAGTACTATTTGAATGATAGGTATTTGAAAGGCTAATCCTGTAGCAAAGATTAAAGCAGCTACAAAATCAAAATATTGGTTAAATGACCAAAAAGGTTCAACAACGTCTGCCCCATAAGTAATAAAAAATTTAAGTGCTGCCGGAACTAAAAAAAAGTAAGCAAAAACTAACCCAACTGCAAAAAGAATGCACGATCCAAATGTTATTGGAAGTATAATCTCGCGTTCTTTTTTTGTCATGCCAGGTACAACATATAGAAAGATTTGGTATATGGTTAATGGGCTACTAAGTAAAATTCCACAAAATGCGGCAATCTTTACTGATGCAAAAAAATATTCACCTGGAGCAAATTGAAGAAATTTGATACCCACAGCAGGAATTTGAAATATTTGTACGATTTGCTTAATATCTGTAAAACAGAGCAATGTACTCAGTAGTAACAGAATTAAACAAAAAACTATTCTTTGGCTAAACTCTTCAATATGTTCCGATAGCGCCATTTCATCATCTTGTATTTTGTTTAAATTTAGTTCGTTCATATCAGTATTTACAAACATATATTAGTCGATTTTTTGGCATTTAATAATTTAATAAAATATAAAAAATTAGTAATACCTTTAGGAATTAAAGCAGTTAATTGGAAGAGTGGTAAAACAAAATAACGACACAACACAACTTTTTAAAGATTATTTAGTTTTTGTCTATTTTATCTACAATAATACATTCAGTTGTTAAGATCATACTAGCGATTGAAGCAGCATTTTGTAATGTGGAACGTGTTACCTTTGCGGGATCAATGATTCCTTGTTTATACATATCCAAAAATTGATTCGTCGCAGCATCATAGCCGATTTTAAATTCTGCGTCCTTAATTTTTTCTGCTATGATTGCACCATTCTGGCCTGCATTTGTAGCGATACGACGAAGGGGTGCACTTAATGCCTTTTCAACTATTAGTGCACCTAATAATTCATCATCTTTTAAGTTTTTCTTTGCCCAGTCAAATAATTTTGTTGAGATATGTACTAATGTAGAACCACCACCAGGTACTATTCCCTCTTCCACTGCAGCTTTTGTAGCATTCACTGCATCTTCCAATCTTAATTTACGGTCTTTCATTTCTGTTTCTGTAGCCGCTCCAACTTTTATAACAGCTACACCACCACTTAATTTTGCTAAACGCTCTTGAATTTTTTCTCGTTCGTAACTCGTATCACTTTTTTCCAGTTGGCGTCGTAATTGTTCACATCTTGCAAGAACATTGTCTTTATTTGAGTCTGAAATTATAGTAGTAGACTCTTTTCCTACAATAACCCTTCTTGCTTTTCCTAATGTTTGAATGTCAATTTTTTCTAAACTTAGACCAGCATCTTCTGTAACAACTTGCCCGCCAGTTAGGACAGCTAGATCTTCTAACATAGCTTTTCGACGATCACCAAAACCAGGTGCACGAACTGCAACCACATTTAAAATTCCTCTAAGTTTATTAACAATTAGTGTTGCTAACGCTTCCTTTTCTACATTATCACTGATAATTAATAATGGTTGGCTAGTTTTTGTAACTAATTCTAAAACTGGTAATAGATCTTGTTTAATTACACGAATTCTTTTATCGGTAATTAATATCAATGGATTTTCAAGAACAATTTCCATTTTTTCTGTGTTTGTGACAAAATAACCAGATATAAAGCCACGATCAAAACCCATGCCTTCTGTAATTTCTAACTCCGTACTTGTTGATTTACTTTCTTCAAGCGAAATTAATCCTTCCCGTCCAACTTTATCAATAGCGTTAGCAATTAATGAACCAACACTTGTATCATTACCTGCAGATATAGTTGCAACTTTTGTAATATCATCAATATTTTCAATAGGTCTTGCATATTCCGTTATTTGATATACAACATATTGCGTGGCTTTTTCTATCCCACGCTTAAGAACAATCGGGTTTGCACCAGCTGCTACATTACGCATCCCTTGCTTTATTATTGCATATGCAAGTACAGTCGCTGTTGTTGTTCCATCTCCTGCTACATCATTAGTTTTTGAAGCAGCTTGTCGTATTAATGAAACACCTGTATTCTCTAAATTATCTAATAAATTAATTTCTTTTGCTATTGTTACACCATCATTTACGATTTGTGGTGTTCCAAACCTCTTTTCTAGAACTACATTTCTCCCCTTTGGTCCAAGTGTTATTGCTACAGCTTCAGCAAGCGTATCCATTCCACGTTCAAGTGCTTTTCGGGCATCTTCTTGGTATAATATAGTTTTCGATTTCATAAAAAATTTCAGATAAATGTAATATTAAATAAAATTAGTTGCTCTTTTAATACAATTTTATTTTCTAAATTCTAAATTGGCTCAGGCTGGACTTGAACCTGCGACCTTGGGCTTATGAGTCCCCTGCTCTAACCAACTGAGCTACTGAGCCTTACTGGAACAATAATAGCAAAAACTTTTATTCTTTTGCAAATTTCTTTTAATCTTATAAAACTACTATCAGCTAAAAAATAGAAGCGATCTGTTAATTTCAATTTTGTGATTTAGATTTAAAGCTTGTACAAGAATCATAACTTTACGTGGGTCTGTTAAAAACAGATAAAATTAATTACCATAAGCGAAAATCACATTTTATGATGAAGGACAAATTTTCTATTTCATTTAGCAAAGATAGATTAAATAGTATTAATGTTTAAGAGTTATTAGAAGAGATTTCTCCACAGCAATTGCCCGAAGGGGTAAATCGGTTTTTGGTCCTCCGGTATTCCCCAAGTAGATTTTAATACTAAAGTAATAATGGGTAAAACAATTATTAGTCTTATTAGCAGTAGGGCCCGAAGAAGATAATGGTGTTCTTAAAAATTTATCCCTATGAAAGAAAACAAGATCAGTATATAATTACTCCATAGACTTAGGGGTTACTAACTCAATGGTAGAGTACTCGGCTTTTAACCGAATAGTTCTGGGTTCGAGTCCCAGGTGACCCAACTCTACTTTACTAATATTCTATTTCCCAGTTTAACTAGCTAGGCGATATAGGGAGTAAATCATTACAAAAAACGTTCTACGGGAACTTAGTAATAAAGTTTCAATCATCTTATAAAAATTCAGAGAAAGAATTCAATTTTAAATTTAACGATTTACTTTTTAATAAATTTAATAATTGCCACAAAGCGAAAAAAGTACCCGTTTTGTAGTGCATAAACTTTATTTTTTAATGTGCCTATCGCTTCGCTTACTAATTTTCTTATTTTAGATTTTATGCTCTAATCAGAATAGCTAGATTTGATTTTTCTGTAGATTATTTTTTCTCTTATTTTTGATTAAATTGATTAGGTTATAATATAATCTAATATAGATATATGCTAGTAACGAAATGGTTGTAGAAAGTCCACCTTTATAAGTTAAAGACCACGAATTAAGCCAGTTGTTATTAACCAGAACCTTTTTTAAAAAATTAATTAAAAATTGAATTTATGTTTGAGACATTTTTTCAAAACTCGACAAAGCGCTCTCTTACAAAATACGACCAAATTGTTAAACAGATAAATGCTCTGGAAAAAGAATTTAGTAATTTAACTGATATTCAGTTACGTGACCATACAACTCAATTAAAAATTGATCTGTGCAATGATACGAAGTCAAATGAGCAAATTACTAGTGAAGCGTTTGCATTAGTTCGCGAAGCTAGTAAGAGAGTTTTAGGCCTTCGACATTTTGATGTTCAATTAATTGGTGGATTAATATTAAATGAAGGCAAGATTGCTGAAATGAAAACTGGGGAAGGAAAAACCTTAGTTGCATTACTTCCAACATTTTTAAATGCTCTTTATGGTCGAGGTGTACATGTTGTTACTGTAAATGATTACCTTGCTCGACGAGATGCTGAATCTGTTGGTCAAGTTCATACTTTTCTTGGCCTAACTGTTGGTTTAATCCAAGAAAGTATGGAATTTCAACAGCGTAAAGATAATTATGCTTGTGATATCACATATGTTACGAATAATGAGTTAGGTTTTGATTATCTTCGAGATAATATGGCGTTCACAATAGATGAAATCGTACAACGCCCATTCTTTTATTGTGTAGTTGATGAAGTCGACGCTATATTAATTGACGAAGCACGTACTCCATTAATAATTTCTGGCCCAAGTAAGGCGCCAACACAGAAGTATTTACGAACAACGAAATTAGTTAATATTTTATGTAAAGACATTCATTATTCTGTTGACGAAAAAAATCAAAACGTAACACTATTAGAAGAAGGATTAACGTTTTGTGAACAAGCTTTAGGTACATCTGATTTATATAACATAGAAGATCCATGGATTCCTTATATATTGAATTCTGTTAAAGCAAAAGAATTATTTATTCGAAATACTCACTATATTGCTAATGAGGAAAATGAAATCATTATTGTTGATGAATTTACAGGAAGAACGATGGTTGGAAGGCGTTGGAGTGATGGTTTACATCAAGCTGTTGAAGCTAAAGAAGGGTTACCTATTCAAGATGAAAGTCAGACGTTAGCTTCAATTACATACCAAAATTTATTTCTTCTTTATAGTAAATTATCTGGAATGACTGGTACAGCTAAAACAGAAGAAGTTGAGTTTGAAAAGATTTATAATTTACAGGTTATTCCAGTACCAACAAATCGCCCTATTAAACGTAAAGATTTTCCTGATTTAATTTATAAGAATCAATATTTAAAATGGCAAGCAATTGCCAAGGAATGTCTTGAAATGTACAATCTAGGTCGTCCTGTCTTAGTTGGGACAACAACTATTGAAAAATCAGAATTGTTAGCGGCATTACTTACTGAATATCAATTACCATACCGACTTTTAAATGCTCGCCCTGAGAATATTGAAAGTGAATCGGAAATTATTGCACAAGCAGGTTGTAAGAATGCTATTACAATTGCTACAAACATGGCTGGTCGTGGTACAGATATTGTTTTAGGTGGTAATCCGAAGTCACTTACTCTTGCAAGGTTTCAGAAATTTATTCGTTATTCAAAATCCTTGATTAATGAAGATCAAGTTGAACTCTCACCGGATGAATTTACTACTCTATCAAAACTTTTTAAAGCAATTCAACTCCCTGATTACATCTATACATATGATCAAGTTTTGGAATATATTGAATCAAATCCTGATTTACCAGTTCAATTATCGGAAGAGTTGAAAATTATATATAATCGACTTCAGGAAAGTGATAAGAATAGCGCTTTTTCAGATCGCTCTAAAGTTCAACAATTAGGGGGACTCCATGTAATTGGTACCGAACGCCATGATTCTAGACGAATTGATAATCAATTACGTGGTCGATCTGGTCGTCAAGGTGATCCAGGTTCATCTAGATTTTTCTTAAGTCTTGATGATAAACTATTGAGAATCTTTGGTGGTGATAAAATTTCTGATCTTATGCAAAATATTGGACTACAGGAATCAGTACCAATTCAATCTAAATTTTTAAATCAAAGTTTAGAATCTGCGCAAAAAAAGGTTGAAGCGTATTATTTTGATATCCGAAAAAATTTATTTGAATATGATCAAGCATTAAATACTCAACGTAATGGGATTTATATTGAACGTCGTCGAATTTTAGAAATCGCTAATCTTCGATATTGGATCATTGAATATGCTGAAAGAAGTCTGTACGACGTTGTTTATTTTATGCGTACAACACAAAATGATTTAATTAAGACTGAACTTTTGCAAAAGGTACAATATTTATTGGGTACACCCTTTTTGTTTCAACCTAAGCAATTAGATAGTCAGGAAGAAGAAATTCGTTTTACCTCTTATTTGCAACAGCAATTTCAAATTACCTACGAATTAAAAGATTCGGAAATGGAATTAATTGAGCCCGGTTTGCTGGCTGAATTAGAACGTTCATTTTTACTTCAACAAATTGATTTTTCGTGGAAAGAACATTTACAAAAAATATCTGCTTTACGGGATGCTGTAGGCTGGCGTGCTTATGGCCAAAAGAATCCCTTAACAGAGTATAAACAAGAAGCTTATAATTTTTTTGTTATTATGTTAACACGTATCCGACATCGTGTAGTTTATTTTGTTTTACGTTCACGTATCATTATTGATCTGAAGAGTTAAAAAAATTACTCTACTAAAATTTTTAACTAAAAACCCTCTAGAGTATTGTTTCTAAAGGGTTTTTAGTTAAATTTTATTATACTTTAGCTTTATACTCCAAATTGATTTCCACGTCGATATTGTAAATAGGCTGCTACAAAAAGTCCCGCTATTGTCACTGGTACTAACCCTAAAACAATGCCTGATAATAATACTTCTACCATAATTTTTTATTAATATTTAGATAAATTTTTAGACCTCGTCAAATAAACTACTTTGACGAATGTCATCTGCTTCGATTGTCACTAGATCTGCTTTTGTAAGAATTTTATCACCAGAAGCGAACATACGGTTAGCGTGCCTCATCCGTGCTTTATCGATAGCATTACTTACTGTTCTTGCATTTGCAAATAATGGTAATTCTCTACGTTTTGCAACATACTCTAAAAGCGCGTCTTCTGCCTCGGGTGTCATCCTATATTGCTGCTCTTCAAGAATTAGTTTTGAAATTTGCAGTAATTCGTTTGCTGTATAATCTGGGAAATCAATGTGATTTGCTACTCGCGATGATAAACCTGGATTCGATTCATAAAAACTATCCATGCGGTCTTTATAGCCAGCAAATATTACAACCAAGTCTTCACGCTGGTTTTCCATTACCTGGAGTAAAATTTCAATAGCTTCAGCCCCATAGTCACGCTCGTTGTCTGGTTTATATAAATAATAAGCTTCATCAATAAATAGAACTCCACCCATAGCTTGCTTTAAAACTTCTTTTGTCTTTGGTGCAGTATGTCCAATATATTGACCTACTAAATCGTCACGGGTAACCGTAATCAAATGTCCTTTACGGATATAACCAAGCTTATATAAAATATCTGCCATACGGTTTGCTACTGCCGTTTTTCCCGTACCAGGACTACCAGTAAATGACATGTGTAATCCTACAGATGTCGAATTTATTCCTAATCCAAGATTCTTACGTAAACGTTGCACTAATAGTAATGCAGCAATTTCTTTAATACGTGCCTTTACTGGAGCTAAACCTACTAGATCTTCTTCAAGTTGATCAATGATCCCTTGAATATCTGTTTTGTTATACTCTTCTTGTAAATTAAGTGCCATTAAACATTTATTTTTAACATTACCGGGACTATTATAACACTTTTTCGAATATTTCTAACAAGACTTTTTTTAATTTGGATAAATTCGAACGCGCTGATTTAATCTATTCCCAATAGTAATACTATTTAAATGATAATGCTTTACTAGATCATGTTGGAGTTTTCTTACAGTATTTGCTTGAGGTAAAAGGTCTATTATTTTATGTTTTGGAATAATAATCTCTTCAATGGCTAACCTTGCTTCTTCTAACGGGGTTAATAATTCTTTATTAATAATGAGTGATATTTTACGAACAGTTTGTTTTTTCATTACTGGGGGTATATTATATTTTTTATTCAAGCGTTGTAATGTTCTTGCAATTTCTAATAAACTGTGTCGTTGAATCGTATAGATTATAGTTTTACGTGAGTATGAGAGTTGTTTTAATTTGCGATTATTTTTAATTAAATGTTCTAAAGCTAAAATAGCATCAGCAGATTGAATTTCTTTTGTTATAGTTATTGGGAGGCGTAATGTCTTTACTATAGCGCTAAGCTCCTGAATATTTATACCGTAAGTATATAATTTAATTTTCTTTTTTAATAATTTATCAGTACTTCTTTTCTGCTTTTTTCCAGGCATAGTAGCCCTAGGACGGTTTATTTTAGAGGATTTGTTGTTATCATGGTTGATTTCGCAATTAACATTTATTATTTTTCCATTTTTTATTTTTCGTTTTTGTAAAAAAGGCTCTTGTCCTTTTAATAATAAATCCACCGAAATTTCAATGTTATCATGGATGGTCCAGGTTTGTGTATCATGGATTTCGACAGCCACATCAAATGTAGGTGGGGCTTTTCGCTCCAAAATGCTTTTCGCGGATCCACGACGCTTTGCTTCCTCATCCCCTAATGTAACATATTGTATTCCACCGATTAAATCTGTAATAGTTGGATTTTTAATTAAATTTTCTAACGTACTTCCATGCGCTGTACCAATTAATTGAACACCTCGTTCAGCGATTGTACGGGCTGCTGCTGCTTCCAATTCAGTCCCAATTTCATCAATTATTATAATTTCTGGCATATGGTTTTCTACCGCTTCAATCATAATTTCATGCTGATTCTTAGAACTTGAAACTTGCATACGACGGGCCTTACCAATTGAAGGGTGAGGCAAATCACCATCACCTGCAATTTCATTAGATGTATCAATAATGATTACTCGTTTTTTCATTCCATCCGAGAGTACTCTAGCAATTTCACGGATAGCTGTTGTTTTTCCTACACCCGGTTTACCCAATAATACTATCGACTTTTTATCTTCAAGTAAATCTCTTATAATACTGACTGTTCCAAACACAGCACGTCCAATTCGACAAGTTAACCCAATTATGTTGCCTTGACGGTTTCGTAACGAACTTATACGGTGCAGTGTTTTTTCTATTCCAGCCCGATTATCATCACTGAATTTTCCTAAGCGTTTTATGATATAGTCTAAATCTTGCCATACAATGGTGCGATATGACAGATATTCCGTACTATTAGCGAATCTTGCTTCTGGTTTACGTCCAATGTCTAATACAACCTCTATTAAAAGCTCTCGTTTAGGATGATCTTGTAAAGGTCTTTGGATAAAACTAGGTACTATTTCCAGGAATTGATCTAAATTATCTGCTAGTAGCATTGTTTAAAGTGATTTTTTTAACTCTGAGGTATGATATTTTTATCATGTAATAAAAATATCATCCATATTTCTAGTAATAATTTCTTAATTAAATTTTCGTAATAATAATCTTACAGAACCATTTTGTGGATTTTCAGATTGAGCAAGCTGAAACCCTTCACGCTCACTCATTTGTACTATTGAGTTATAAGCGTAACGCTGGTTAACTTGATTTAAGAATTTGTCAACGGAGTAAGGTTGTGACCAAAACATTAAATCTGTCACTAATTCGTATTCACTTCCATTCCAAGCAAAACCTATGTCATGGTTATTTTCCTGTTTAATCACTAGTTCAGCAACATGTTTTTGATTTTTATAACCTCTTATTTCTTTATTTCCAATCTCTGTCTCTAATGAAAGGTCATCTAAGCTTTTTTTGAGAATTGTTAAGTTGTAAAGTTTAGTCTTAATTTTTGTAAAGTGAGACATGTATTATGAACTTCTTTAATTAACTTAGTAATTTGACTGCTTATTATTCTTCTGTCTTTAAGTACTCATTATTATTATAACATATATAATCAGTGTCGATAGTTTTGACTTATTTTTTTATTTATACGCTTTATTTATAAAGATAAGAATAATTAATAATTGATATTTCATATGTTAATTGCTTTTTTTAATTTTTTTATCTATACTAAAGTCACTGTTTTTATTATTATTTGATATTAGATGTATGCGTAAAGAATTAGAGTTATATGAAATACTATTTTTGCTAGACCCAAATCTTGTTGAAAACGAGATAGCTAATAAAATTGAATTTTACCAAGACTTTTTAACTGCTAAGGGTAGTAAAGTCATGGTTCAAAATCAGGGACGTAAAAGTCTAAGTTATGTTATAAAAAATTTTGAGGCAGCCAACTTTATTCAAATGGTATTTTTAGGAAATGGCCAACTTGTTGATCTTTTAAACCGTACTATCCGTAGAGATGAACGAGTTTTACGTCATATTGTAACAAAACTAAATAAGCCTTTATTAGGCTAACTTATTTATTTTCTTTTTCGGAATATAAATAGAATTCCTGACATTTGAAGAGAAAAATACTCTTTTCCGTAATTTGTGTTGGAGAAGAAGAAGTTTCTAAAAGTTTTATAATTTACTAAACACTTGGTCAATTTAAAGCAAATCAGTTGGATTAATAATCAAAAAACTGAAAATTTTTTAATAATCTATTAATATTAATGTAGGATATCAAATATTTTTTTATAGTTTTTAAATTTCTTGATTTTTCTACCTTCTCCTTATTTAGTCCTTTAAAATTGCATAGACCATCGTATGGTAATTTTGCAGGAAAAATTTAATCAATGAATAAAAAAGTTTTGACAATTATTTTCGTTTCACATTACAATTGTTAGTGTATTATTATTTTTCGCGGGATAGAGCAGTTTGGTAGCTCGTCGGGCTCATAACCCGAAGGTCAATGGTTCAAATCCGTTTCCCGCTATTAAAGAGTTACTTGGACTTGGTTAATACATAACTTATAGACATTATAGAAAAAAATATTAAAAATTAAAAGTATTGAACTTGTGTTCATGAAGTTATCAGTTTGGGAAATGATTTTGTCAATATTAATAGTTTGATATATAGATGGTTACGTTTGTACAATGGTCGTAACTATACCAACTAACCTACTAAAGGTAATGAATGATAATTCAGTAAACTTTATAAAATCTGAAGAGCCATTGATCATTGTTAAACAGCTAACTCAACAATTTATCGAGAAGTCGATAAACAAATACGCCTTAAAAGATGGTTATTAGTTAAAACTTCATCAGTTTGCTTACACAATAGATATTTCTACTTTAAATAATTTATTGGACGAACACCGTAAAGAATTAGAAACGTTCGACTAAACCACAAGCCCAACTCATCCATATTACTAGGCTACACACTTAGTATTGATTAAATTAATTAAAATTATTCTTTAAACCTGAGATTTATGTTAAAAAAAACAAAGAGAGATTGCAAAGTAAATATTCCTTTAACTGAGGTTTACCCAAGGTTAAAGATAACTAACTAACATTTCGTTAAAACCTAGCAAGTCCTTTTTTCAATTACAAGGGATTAGAGAGACAATGTCTCTCTAATCTCTATGGTTTCTAGATTACTAATTATGCTGCAACAGCAGGAGCAACTAGAGCTACTGGTAATGACTCACCAGCTGCAAGATCTAGAGGGAAGTTGTGAGCGTTACGCTCGTGCATTACCTCCATACCTAAGTTTGAACGGTTAAGGATATCCGCCCAAGTGTTGATTACACGACCTTGAGAATCAACAACTGACTGGTTGAAGTTGAAACCGTTTAAGTTGAATGCCATTGTAGCAACACCCATAGCAGTGAACCAAATACCAACTACTGGCCATGCACCTAGGAAGAAGTGAAGTGCACGAGAGTTGTTGAATGAAGCGTATTGGAAGATTAAACGACCAAAGTAACCGTGAGCTGCAACGATGTTGTAAGTCTCTTCTTCTTGACCAAACTTGTAACCGTAGTTAGCTGATTCGTTCTCTGTAGTTTCACGGATTAGAGATGAAGTTACTAAAGAACCGTGCATAGCAGAGAATAATGAACCACCGAATACACCAGCAACACCAAGCATGTGGAATGGGTGCATTAGGATGTTGTGCTCAGCTTGGAATACAAGCATGAAGTTGAAAGTACCAGAGATACCTAGAGGCATACCATCAGAGAATGAACCTTGCCCGATTGGGTAGATTACGAATACTGCAGCTGCTGCAGCTACTGGAGCTGAGAAAGCAACACAGATCCATGGACGCATACCTAGACGGTAAGAAAGTTCCCACTCACGACCGATGTAAGCACATACACCAATGAAGAAGTGGAATACAACTAGTTGGTAAGGTCCACCGTTGTATAACCACTCATCGATTGAAGCAGCTTCCCAGATAGGGTAGAAGTGAACACCGATAGCGTTAGAGCTTGGTACTACCGCACCAGAGATGATGTTGTTTCCGTAAAGTAGAGAACCAGCAACTGGCTCACGGATACCATCGATATCTACTGGAGGTGCAGCGATAAAAGCAATAATGTAAACTGAAATAGCTGTAAGTAGAGTAGGGAACATTAGACAACCGAACCAACCAATGTAAAGTCTGTTCTCAGTTGAAGTGATCCATGCACAGAATTGCTCCCAGAAGCTTGCGCTTGCGCGTCTTTCTAAAGTTGTAGTCATGATTTTGATTATATTTAAATTAAATTTTAGAGTTTTGAAAACCTCCCAGGTCTATACCTGTTACTCACATTATTGTTTCATGTCACATAAGCTTTTATTACAAAAATTTACATTTTTATAAATATTGACTATTTACGATATAAGGACTTCCTATCTTTAACCCGTGAAATAGTAATTAATTAAAGCATAAAATAATCAAAGTGTTCTAAAGAATAGATATAAAATCTCGTCGGAAACAATTTTTTGAATGGCTTAAAACACCCGAATAGTTACATTCGGGTGTTAATATATGTCAAAAATAAAATATTAAGACATTCTAATACTTTGTTCATTAACGAGTAAGACTTAGAAGGTCTTAAAATACTATAATGAAAGTTGTTAGTTTCGTATATTTAGACATATAGTTGTCTTCCTAATCCAATTGCAAATATAGCTGCAATTAACGCTATACCTAGAGCTAGAAAAATTTGAGCATCTGTGATCATAATATATGATGATATTTTAATGTCTATATAAAATTATCTGAAGTTGTTTAAGTTTTTAATACTTTTGATAACTACTTCTGATGGTTGATACTTTTAACTATAAATGGTCATTTATTTGCATGTCTAAGTATGTTTTTATGGGTAAAAAGTTCTATTATTAACTTCCAAGCTTAAATGCATCTACTATTAGACCATAAATTATACCAACTTTAAAAAATTGCATTACATTTAGTACTAATATTATAGAGTATTTTTTACTGAATTTTCTTCTACGTAGTTTAGAATTTGTTGAATAAAAAATTTTTGTTATTATTTCTAAGCTTGAAACTATTAATGCGGCTCCAACAATTGCTCACTCACTAAATTCACCAAGTGTAGTATCTAAAATACTGGAAAATAAGAATCCACTTAAAAAACTAATTAAATTAAAAAACATTTTTTTCTTACCTGTATGAATTTATAGTTCGGTTACTGGGATAGTATAAATGCCAATTTAATAAAAAAATTATTTCTAGTGGTACTAAATGTTAAACATCATATAAAATATGAATCTAGTAACATCAATATGTTTATTTTTTTTGAAGTAGTGCGTATTTATGACTGATATATTAGATTTACAAATAGCTTCTCCAACATTTGGCGGTAGTACTGGAGGTTGGTTAAGAGCAGCAGAAACTGAGGAAAAGTATGCGATTACTTGGACAAGTAAAAAAGAACAAATTTTTGAGATGCCAACAAGTGGTTCTGCAATAATGCAAAAAGGTGAAAATCTTCTTTACCTTGCAAAAAAGGAACAATGTTTAGCATTAGGCACTCAACTTCGAACAGCATTTAAGATTAACGATTACAAGATTTATCGTATTTTTCCAAACAGTGAAGTTCAGTATTTGCACCCTAAAGATGGTGTTTTTCCGGAAAAACTAAACGCTGGTCGCCTTGGTATAGGTAATGTTATGCATTCAATTGGTAAGAATGTTCAACCTGTTAACGTTAAGTTTACTGGCAAAAATACATTTGATTAGTTAATAGTTTGAGTCTATAAGATGGGACAACGTCATGGTTATATTATTGAGGTTTGTTTTATAGAACATTAAATAGTTTTTCTAGATAATTAAGAAATTTTTTATTATATAGATTATAATTAGGCTTAATACTTATTGAGAGATTTTTTCAAAATTAATTAGTAAAAAATTAGAGATTTAGACTAGACATGCTGAAAAGTAAATTTTTATTAGGAAGTGTATTAGCAACTCTTGTTCTTAGTACTCATATCTCTTCGGCTAATGCATTAGAATTAGACGAAGATACAAGAACTGTAACATTGGACGCTAAAGGAAATACAGTAGTAATTAGTGTAGAGCAGGTAAAACGTGGTAAAAGATTATTTAACAATGCATGTGGAACATGTCATGTTGGTGGCGTAACGAAAACAAATCCAAACGTTGGTTTAGATGTGGAATCACTTAGTTTAGCTACACCGGCTCGAGATAATGTTACTAATCTTGTAAGTTATTTTAAGGATCCAAAGAGTTATGATGGTGTAGATTCAATTTCGGAAATTCATCCAAGTATTAAGAGTGCAGATATATTTCCAAAAATGCGTTCACTAACAGACGAAGATCTATTTGCAGTTGCTGGACACATTTTAATTCAACCAAAAGTAGTTAACGAAAAATGGGGTGGTGGTAAGATTTATTACTAAATTTTACTCGTTATCAATTTAATGTGGTACAACTTTTATAAAATCACGTAATATTTTGAAAATAATATATTTATTTATATCTAATTGTTAATAAGTATGGATAAATATATTATTTTTCTTTTCTGTAGAAAGTAATAGCTAAAACTATTTAGTTTAGTTACTATTAAATTTAAACTAGGCTCTGTAAACGTTTTTTGTCCTCTGTAATTTGGGCCGAGTTGGATTTGAACCAACGTAAGCTATGCTAGCGGATTTACAATCCGCCCCCATTAACCACTCGGGCATCGACCCATTAACCACACAGATCTCATGTTAACAGTTATTGACAATTATTTCAAGTAATCCCTTCTTATATTGCAGAATAAATCTAAGTATTTTTAAACTTCTTATTCAGACACGATTAGCTTTTTGATTTATGTTATTTAACTGAATAGAATGTAAGAACACAGATTTAATTTGCAAAGATAACAAAACATACGAAGTTACTTATAGAGTCCCATTTATTGTCTCTCAATAGAAAATGAGTAAATCTATTTCATAAACATTTGACCGTAGAGCAAACAAACGGAATAAAAGTTTAACATAGTATGAGTTGGATGAAAGAAAATATAATATCGAAAAATTGCGGGAGGACCCTACTAAAATTAAAATCATTTAGCATTTATTTTAAAAATGAATGCTAAATGGTTTTAGGCACTATTTACCTACTGAAAAATCCGTTTCAATTGTTTCACTACCTGAATCTGTTGTTGCAGTTGGATCAGTTTGACTATATACTTTCTGACCTACCTCCATCATAGTTTGTTTTACTTCTTCAGTTAAGGATTTCATTGAATCTGTATCATCTGCATCGATTGCCGTTTGTAATTTAGCTAGTAAAGATTCAATCTTTTCCTTTTCGCTAATATCAATTTTCGAGCCTAATTCTTCAAGTTGCTTTTTGGTCTGATAGCATACTGAATCAGCTTGATTTTTAGTTTCAATCTGTGCTGATTTTTCTTTATCTGCAGCTGCATTTGCCTCCGCTTCTTCTACCATACGTTCAACATCTTCTTTTGGCAATGTTGAAGCACCACTGATAGTGATAGATTGTTGTTTATTTGTTGCCTTGTCTTTGGCTGTTACGGATAAAATACCACTTGCATCAATATCGAATGTAACTTCAATTTGTGGAACTCCACGTGGTGCTGAAGCGATACCATCTAGTCTAAATGTTCCTAGACTTTTATTATCTTTAGCTAGCTCACGTTCTCCTTGTAAGACATGAATTTCAACATTTGGTTGATTATCAACAGCTGTTGAAAAAGTCTCTGATTTTTTAGTCGGTATAATTGTATTTCTCGGTGTAATTTTAGTTGTTATACCACCTAATGTTTCAACACCTAGAGATAATGGTGTAACATCCAGAAGTAAAATATCTTTAACTTCTCCACCTAAGACACCTGCTTGTACTGCTGCACCTACGGCTACAACTTCATCAGGATTTACAGTTTGATTTGGTTCTTTTCCAAGTAAACTCTTAACTAATTCTTGTACTGCAGGAATTCGTGTTGAACCACCAACTAATACGTTCTGATCAATTGCAGTTGGAGTTAGTTCAGCATCCTTAAGTGCATTTTGAATTGGGGTCTTACAACGTTGAATTAGGTCTGAACATAATTCTTCAAATTTTGTTCTCGTTAATTCCTTCTCTAAATGTTTTGGCCCGTCTGATGAAACGCAGATAAAAGGTAAATTAATGGATGCTTGACTTAGATTTGAGAGTTCAATCTTTGCTTTTTCTGCTGCTTCAGTTAGACGTTGTAGTGCTTGATTGTCTTTTGTTAAATCAATACCTTCTGCGGATTTAAATTCTTGTACAAGCCACTGAACAATTTTTTCGTCAAAATCATCTCCACCTAAATGTGTATCTCCAGATGTTGCCAGTACTTCAAAAACCCCATCTCCGACCTCAAGTATAGAAACATCAAATGTTCCACCACCTAGATCAAAAACAAGAATAGTTTCATTATCTTTCTTTTCCAAACCATAAGATAATGAAGCCGCCGTTGGTTCATTGATAATTCGTAAAACATCTAAACCTGCAATTCGACCAGCATCCTTTGTCGCTTGACGTTGCGAGTCATTAAAGTAAGCAGGTACTGTAATTACAGCTTGATTAACTGTCTCACCTAAGTATTTAGTAGCATCTTCAGTTAGTTTACGCAAAACTTGGGCTGAAATTTCCTCTGCTGCAAACTTTTTTTGTAATGCAGGGCAATCTAGCTTTATAATGTCTTCTGTTTGAATTACTTTATAAGAAACCTGTCTCAGCTCCTCTGTAACTTCGTTTGTCTTCCTACCAATAAAACGTTTGATTGAATAAAAAGTGTTTTCAGGGTTTACTACTGCTTGACGTTTAGCAATCTGCCCAACCAGCAGCTCTCCTTTTTTTGTATAGGCAACTACAGATGGTGTTGTACGGTTACCTTCCGAATTTGTTATTACTTCAGGCTTTCCACCTTCCATAACAGCAACAACTGAATTTGTCGTTCCAAGATCAATTCCAATAACTTTTGCCATTCTATTTATTTCTCTTCTAGTTTTTTCTCTCTCTCGATTATAAGAATTGATTATTTTGAAAAGAAGGCGTATTTACACCCTATTATTAAATGTATTAACTAGTACCAAATGAAGAAGGTTTAAAAAAACTAATTGGACTAATGGAATTATTCAAGAGAATTCAATAGTTTTACTGCTTGTTTGCGAGCTAGACAGATTGATTAAAATTCCTCTATACTGATATATGTTTATTCCTGATTACGTTTAAGGAAAAAATTAAGGAAAAAAATTTACTTATTTGTAAATTTTGCATCGTTCATATGATTAGATAATAAAGAATTACTATGTCTGTTGGTTTATTTGGTAGAAAAATTGGAATGACCCAAATTTTTGCTGACGACGGTATAGCCGTTTCGGTTACTCTTGTCCAGGCAGAAATTTGTCAAGTAAGTCAAATTAAAACTGTCGATACAGATAGTTATAACGCAATTCAAGTCTCATTTGTTGAGCAGCCATTACACAAAATAACTAAACCACAACTTGGTCACTTTAAAAAATCGGGTAATAAAGGGTTTAAATATTCCGGTGAATTTTTAGTTGGGGACCCAAATACTTATAAATTAGGTCAAATGCTTGATGTAAATGTATTTAATGTGGGACAACATGTCGACATAACTGGTAAAAGTATTGGAAAAGGTTTCGCTGGGAACCAAAAACGTCATAATTTTAGTCGAGGTCCCATGACACATGGATCAAAAAATCATCGTTTACCTGGTTCCATTGGTGCAGGTAGTACACCTGGGCGCGTATATCCAGGTAAAAAAATGGCCGGTCAACTCGGAAATAAAACGGTAACTATTAAAAATAGCGAAATTTTATTTATTAGTGCATCAGAAAATATCCTTGTTTTAAAAGGCTCTTTACCAGGAAAAAAAGGCAATTTATTACGAATAGCATCTGTTAATTAGGTTTTTTATTCTATGGGTTTAACGTAAAAGTAAATTAAGTAATATTGTTCAGTTAGTAAATTATTATATGTCTTTAAAGCAAAATCCATTTATTTCATTGGTAAAATATCCTATTCTAACTGAAAAGACTATTCAATTGTTGCAAAGTAATCAATATAGTTTCGCAGTTGATAAAAAAGCTAATAAAGTTTCAATTAAATCAGCAATTGAGGAGTTATTTGATGTTAAAGTAGTTTCGGTTAATACTTCGATGCGACCATTGAAGCGTCGTCGAGTTGGTAAATTTATTGGTTGTAAACCCCGCCATAAAAGAGCAATCGTAACACTTGCGCCAGAAAATTCAATCACATTTTTTGAGGAGAATTAAAATTTGGTGCCTATTTAAAAGTTTTAATAGAAGATATTAATATATACAATTTTTTATATTTTATATGGCAATTCGTTTGTATCGGGCATATAGCCCAGGCACGCGTTCCCGTTCGAGTTTATTTTTTGACGAAATTACAACAAACCGTCCTCAAAAAGCTTTAACATTTGGTAAAAAAGCTTGTAGTGGTCGTAATAATCGGGGAGTAATTACACTTGGTGATCGTGGTGGTGGACATAAAAGAAAATATCGTATTATTCATTTTAATCGGAAAGAATCTAATTCCGATATTAATGCTACGAACGCTCGTGTAATAAGTATCGAATATGATCCTAATCGCAATGTTCGCATTGCACTTTTATGTTATGAAAATGGGGTAAAAAGATATATTCTATGCCCACGTTCGTTAAAGGTTGGTATGACTGTATCTTCTGGCAGTAATGTACCAATCGAAATAGGTAATGCGATGCCCCTTTTATCAATGCCATTAGGTAGTACCGTTCATAATGTTGAATTGACATTAGGAAAAGGCGGTCAGCTCGCTCGATCTGCTGGAACTTATGCACAATTAATTGCTAAAGAAGGTAATTTCGTTACCCTAAAATTACCTTCGGGTGAAATTCGTTTGGTGCATAAACACTGTTATGCAACATTAGGTCAAGTTGGTAATATCGAATTTGCCAACGTTCGTTTAGGTAAAGCTGGCCGGAATCGCTGGTTAGGTCGTCGACCACATGTCCGTGGTGTTGTTAAAAATCCAATTGATCACCCGCATGGTGGTGGAGAAGGTCGTTCTCCAATTGGGCGCCCACGTCCTGTTAATCCTTGGGGAAAACCTGCTCTTGGTACGAAAACGCGTAAAGTGACAAAACCAAGCAGTAAATATATACTTCGTTCACGTCGCTAAATTAATTATTCATATTAATTATTCATATGACACGTTCTTTAAAAAAAGGACCTTTTGTAGCTTCCTATGTTATGGAAAAAGTTGAGGAGATGAATGCATCAGGTAAAAAAGATACGATTCAGACTTGGTCACGTACATCGACTATCCTTCCTAATATGATAGGTCATACTTTTGCTGTTTATAATGGTAGACAGCATGTTCCAGTTTTTGTTACTGATCAGATGGTTGGACATAAATTAGGTGAATTTTCCCCAACTCGTACATTTCGCTCACATATTAAGAAAGATAAAAAGTCTAAGCGTTAGAATTATATAGTTTGGTTTTATGGTTACAAATTCTTTACAAAATAATGAAGTTCAAGCTGTTTCTAAGTATATTCGCATGTCTCCTAGTAAGGTGCGTCGTGTGCTTAGACAAATACAAGGCAAAAGTTACAAAGATGCACTTATTTTTTTGGAGTTTATGCCGTATGCGGCTTGTGAACCAATTCTTAAGGTTTTACGTTCTGCAGCAGCCAATGCTCGAAATAATATGAATCTTGATGAAACAAACTTGTTTGTTAAGTCAGCGTTTGCTGATCAAGGTCCAGTGATGAAACGTTTTCGACCACGCGCTCAAGGTCGAGCCTATAGAATTTTAAAAGCTACATCACATATAACAATTGTGATGTCATATTAGTTTGTTATAACATTTTTAATTAAAAAAATTTTTGTGGGACAAAAAACACAACCAACAGGTTTTCGAATCGGCATTAATAAACCATATCAATCGACATGGTTTGCAAACTATGGTGTCTTTAGCAAAGTTTTGCAAGAAGATTATAAGATTCGCCAATTTTTTGAAAAAGAATGGGACACGGTTTATAGTAAAGCTGGTATTTCCAAATTGGAGATTAAAAGAAAAGTTAATAAAATTGAATTACTAATCCATGCTACCCGTCCAAAATTAATTGCTACTGGGGCTGATGATGCACTTTCGATTGATAATGTGATTTTAAAATTAAAGGATGAACTTAAAGAATTTAGAAAAGTTCGTCTTAAAGTTATTCAAATTGCTAAAAGTGAAAATGAAAGTCTATTAGTTGCTCGAGCATTAGCTGATCAATTAGAAAAACGAGTTGCTTTTAGAAGAGCAATGCGTCAAACAGCACAACGACTTCAAAAAAGTGGTATAAAAGGATTTAAAATTCAAGTTTCAGGCCGGTTAAATGGTGCTGAAATTGCAAGAGCCGAATGGGTTCGTGAAGGTCGTGTTCCTTTGCAAACAATCAGAGCGGACATTAGTTACGCCCATCACGAGGCTTTGACTACTTATGGAATTTTAGGGATTAAAGTTTGGATCTTTGATAGGGAAGTTTTTCAAAAGTAGTTCGTTAAAAATTTATAAAAAAAAATATTTTTATGCTCCTTCCTAAAAGAACCAAATTTCGTAAATTACATCGGGGTAGACTGAAAGGAATTGCAACAAAGTCAAACAAAGTTGTGTTTGGTGACTTCGGTATTCAAGCTTTAGAACCGGTTTGGTTAACTTCACGACAAATTGAAGCAACACGAAGAAGTATCACTAGGTATGTTCGTCGTTCCGGAAAAATTTGGATTCGTGTTTTTCCAGATAAACCAATTACCGAGCGTGCAGCCGAATCAAGAATGGGTGCAGGAAAAGGTGCACCTGCTTATTGGGTTGCAGTTATTAAACCTGGTCATATTCTTTTTGAAATAACTGGTCTTGAAAAAGAAGCTGCATTTAAGGTTCTTAAAACAGCTTCATATAAGTTACCAATTAAAACAAAAATCGTTACGCGTGTAAATTTATAAATTCTTTGGTAATTTAATTTTACAGAGTTTAAATATCCAAAATTATGGTTGTAAAAGAAAAAATAGGTATTATCGTTAGTGATAAGATGGTTAATACAAGAATTGTTGCTGTAAGTGACCGAATTATTCATAAACGGTATAAAAAAGTTGTTACCCGTACTAAACGTTATGCCGTTCACGATTCGGAATTTAATTCAAAGGCGGGCGATAAAGTTCGAATTAAGCAAACTGTTCCAATTAGTAAAACTAAAACTTGGGCTGTTGCAAGTATTTTGAGAAAATCTTCAACGTAAATTTTATAAATGATACAACCACAAACGTGTTTAAAAGTTGCTGATAATAGTGGCGCAAAAAAACTGATGTGTATTCGAGTTCTTGGTAGTAATCGTCGTTATGGTTTTGTTGGTGATGTCATAATTGGCGTTGTTAAAGATGCTACACCCAATTTGACAGTAAAACGATCGGATGTTGTACGAGCTGTTATTGTAAGAACTAAACACCCGATTGTACGAAAAGATGGTACTCGTTTACGTTTTGATGATAACGCTTCTGTAATTATTAGTAAAGAAAATAATCTTCGTGGAACTCGAGTCTTTGGTTCTATTGCGCGTGAATTAAAAGAAAAAGGGTTTACAAAAATTGTTTCTTTAGCTCCGGAAGTATTATAAGGCAGTTAAAAAATTTTGGCTTATAAAAGTGTTTGCAAATAATATTTTGATGAAAAAAGATTTAAAAAGTTTCTATAAACAAACGATCGTGCCCTCATTAATAAATGATTTTGGTTATAAGAATGTTGAGCAAGTACCAAAGATTATTACAGTATCTATTAATCGTGGTTTTGGTGAGGCAGCAAAAAATTCCAAGGAACTTGATGCCAGTATTAAGGAATTAGCTATTGTTACTGGCCAGAAGCCAACAGTTAATAATGCAAGAAAATCGGTAGCCGGTTTTAAGATACGAGATGGTATGCCTGTTGGGCTATCAGTTACTTTACGTAATGATCGAATGTACGATTTTCTTGCCCGTTTAATCCATATTGTTTTGCCGCGAATTAGAGATTTTCGTGGTATTAGTCCTAACGGTTTTGATGGTCGTGGGAACTATAGTTTAGGGTTAAAGGATCAGCTTATTTTTCCCGAAATTTCATACGATGATGTGACTCAACTTCGTGGTTTTGATATTACGATTGTTACAACTGCTAAAACAGATGAGGAAGCATTCGCACTTTTGAAAGGTCTTGGTATGCCTCTCGCACCATCTTCTTAAATTGTAAACTGAAAAAAGATTAAATTCATGACTAATGATACTATAGCTGATATGTTAACGCGTATCCGAAATGCAAATTTAGCAAAACACCAAATTGTACAAATCCCTTCTACAAAGATTACAAAAGCAATAGCAAATGTTTTATTTGATGAAGGTTTAATTGAATCTTTTGAAGAATTAGACAATGGTTTAAGAGGATCACTTTTAATTTCCCTTAAATATAAAGGGATTGACAGAAAACCCGTGATTGAAAAAATTCAAAGTATTAGTAAACCTGGTTTACGTGTTTATAGTAGCAGTAAAAAAATGCCACGCGTTTTAGGTGGATTTGGTACTGCTATTATTTCTACTTCTCGTGGTTTAATGACTGATAGACAAGCGCGTAATAAACGTATTGGTGGTGAGATTTTATGTTATATTTGGTAGATTTGAGGTAAATTATGTCACGTATAGGTAAAAAATATATTACCTTACCACAAGAGGTTAAGGTAAAACTTGAAAGACAAAAGATTTCTGTTAATGGTCCAAAAGGTAGCTTATCCCGAATCTTACCTTCTGTTATTTGTTGTACATTAGACGAAGAAAATAAGAGACTCCAGTTAGAAAAAGCAGAGGATACTCGATTAGCTCAAGCTTTATACGGATTATCGCGTACTTTAGTCGCAAATATGGTGACTGGTGTTTCTAGCGGGTTTTCTAAAAAATTACAGATTTCTGGGGTTGGTTATCGGGCACAATTAGATGGAAAAGATTTAGTTCTAAATATGGGCTATAGTCATCCAGTTTGTATGGTTCCACCCGTTGGAGTCTCAGTAACTTTAGAAGGTCCAACGACTATAATTGTATCGGGTATTGAATTAGATGTTGTTGGTGAATTTTCAGCAAAAATAAGGTCTGTTCGTGCACCTGAACCTTATAAAGGTAAAGGAATTGCTTACGAAGGTGAAATTATTCGCCGTAAAGCAGGTAAGACAGGTAAATAAAGACATTTCATAAGTAATTAATTGAGATATGGTAACCCCTAAAAAATCAGGTAAATTCCAAGTACCAAAGAGTGATTGGCAAGAGCGTGTTGTCGCAGTTCAACGTGTAACAAAGGTTGTTAAGGGTGGTAAAAAAATGAGTTTTCGTGCTGTTGTTGTGGTGGGTAATGAGCAAGGTAAAGTTGGTGTTGGTGTTGGTAAAGCAAGTGATGTTATTAACGCTGTAAAAAAAGCTGTGACGGATGGAAAAAAACAGGTAATTACTGTTCCGTTAACTGGGACAAATTCAATTCCACATGCAATTACAGGCCGTTTTGGTGCTGCTCGCCTTATCTTACGACCTTCTGCACCTGGTAGTGGTGTAATTGCAGGTGGAGCTACTCGGACTGTTTTGGAGCTTGCAGGTGTAAAAAACATATTATCAAAACAACTTGGATCGAATAACTTATTAAATAATGCCCGTGCAACAATTGAAGGTTTAAGTTCCCTTCGCTCATATAATTTATCTAATGTTTAAGAATTTAATTTTTAGTGGAACAATCAGAAACAATTGCTCTTTTAAAGGCAAAAATTAAGAAGATTCTGTTTCTTTTACTTCTTGTTCGTTTAGGTCTATACATTCCAATTCCAAATATTGATTTGGATTTATTCTCACAAACTCAGAATACTAACATAGTCTTTGGGTTCGTAAAAAATGTGACTGGCAGCTCCTTTTTAGGTATTGGTGCTCTAGGTATTCTACCTTATATTAATGCCTCTATAATACTTCAATTATTAGTGCCAGCAATCCCAAAATTAACACAATTACAAAAAGAAGAGGGTGAATTTGGTAGACGACAAATAACTCGTTATACAAGGTATTTAGCTTTTATTTGGGCACTTTTTTTAAGTATTGGGATTGCATTCTTCCTTATAAAACCCCTTGTTTTTGATTGGAGTATTGGCTTAGCTGTCGAGATAATTTTGGCTCTCGTTACAGGTTCAATGCTTTCGATGTGGTTTTCTGAATTGATTACTGAAGAAGGACTCGGAAATGGTTCATCAATGTTAATTTTTATAAATATTGTTGGAAGTATACCTAATAGTTTTAGCGAGTTAAATAATATTTTATTTAGTCAAGTTTCCTATTCAGAGAATTTTAGGGTTCTTTGTCAGGCTTTAATATTTTACCTTTTTGTTGTTTTTATAATTATTCTTTTTCAAGATTCGTTTAAAAAAATTGAGATTATAGCAGCTAAACAATTAAATTTAAGTTCGGGTAGTCCCTCACAAAATATTTCTGAACTTAGAAACAGTTATATTCCACTTAAAATTAATCAAGGTGGAATAATGCCGTTAGTTTTTAGTTCTACAATTGCAGTATTTATATCATATCCTCTACAATTATTTCTTACTAAATTTGGTATAACTTCTTCTTTTGCGACTAGTTTTATGAGTTTTTTCTCAATTGCAGTAAATGTTATTCTTGTTGTTGTTATTAGTTGTTTTTATTCTCTTTTAGTTTTAAAACCAGAAGATATTTCCCAAAATTTAGCAAAAATGGCATATAGTGTTCCTGGAATTCGGCAAGGTGACGATACAACAAAATATTTAGCAAAAACTGTAACACGTTTAGCGTTTATGGGAGGTGTATTTCTAGCATTTTTAGCATTTTTTCCTTTATTGATCGGTAATATATTACAAATCAATGTTTTTAAAAATGTAACTTCACTATTGATTCTAATTGGTGTTATAACGGATGTAACTTCGCAAATTCGTGGTTACCTTATATCACGTAAATATGAAGGATTTAATTAGTCAGTCGATAGACTTTTCAGGCTTATTGAGTTAGCATTATTTATAAAATGTTTTTACATTTTTAAAGTGATTTTACTAAATATTTTAAATAAACACTTTTTTATGAAAGTTGTTAGTTCGATAGGAAATTTAAAAAATCGATCAAAGGATTGTCAGGTTGTTAAGCGTCGTGGTCGCATTTATTTAATTTGTAAAAGTGATCCACGACTTAAAGTTCGACAAGGTCGAGCAAAAATGAAACGAAAATAATATAAAAAGATATTAAATGGTACGTATTTCAGGAGTAGATCTTCCGCGCAACAAACGGATCGAAATTGGTTTAACTTATATCTTTGGTATTGGAATTACAAGTTCAAAACAGATTCTTGCATCTACAAATATTTCGCCCGATACAATTTGTATGAATTTAACGGATGAAGAAATTAATGTGCTGCGAACGCTTATTGATGAACAATATCAAACTGAAGGTGATCTGAGGCGTGTTTATTCATTAAATATTAAACGATTAACTGAAATTGGTTCTGCACAAGGGCGTCGTCACCGTGTTGGATTACCTGTTCGTGGCCAAAGAACACGAACAAATGCCCGTACTCGTAAAGGTAAAATTAAAACTGTAGCAGCTAAGAAAAAGGCTCGTTAAATATTTTATAATTTACCCTCAATTTTTATGATAAAACAAATTAAACGATTTACTGGGAAGAAGTCTAAAAAGGCACCCAGTTTGGGTGTTGTGCATGTTAAATCAACATTTAATAATACAATTATTAATATTACAGACAAACAAGGAAATACGCTTTTTTGGGCTTCCGCTGGTGGTAGTGGTTTCAAAGGTGCGAAAAAAGGAACACCATTTGCCGCTCAATCAGCTGCAGAGAAAGCTGGTTCGTTAGCATACGAACAAGGCATGCGACAAACAGAAGTTATTGTAAGTGGTCCTGGTAGTGGTCGTGAAACAGCAATCCGTGCATTGCAAGGTTGTGGGTTAGAAGTTTTATTAATTAAAGATATTACTCCAGTTCCACATAATGGTTGCCGACCACCTAAGAAGAGACGTGTTTAAAAAGGTTGAGAATGGGAATAAGTTATGAATTATTATTAATTTCGCATTTTATCTCTAACTTATGTTTCAGATCCAGTGTTTAAATTCAAAAGTTGAAAATTCGACAAATATTCTTGGAAAATTTTCCATTGAGCCATTAAAGAAAGGACAAGGTATTACTATTGGTAATGCTTTAAGGCGTGTTTTATTGTCAGACCTTTTAGGCTTATCTATCGTGGGCGTCCATATCAATAATGTTAGCCATGAATTTTCAACAATTCCTGGTTTAAAAGAAGATGTAATCGAAGTTCTGTTAAATTTAAAGCAAATAATTTTCAAAGGAGATCTTAGTGAACCCATAAATGCCCGACTTGTATTTCAAGGTCCTGGAATTATTACTGCTCAAAGTTTAGAATTACCGGATGAGATTACGCTAGTAGAACCTTGCCAATATATTGGCAGTTTAACTGGCCATACTAGCCTTGAAATGGAAGTTTTAATCGAACCTGGTTATGGTTATTTAACGAGCGAACAATTTATTAATCGTCTTCCTCAAGGATTTTTAGCCATAGACGCAGTTTTCATGCCCGTTCGTAAAGTCAATTTTTTTGTTGAAACTTCTCGAAATAGTTCATTTTCTGTTACGGAAAGTTTAATTTTAGAAATTGCTACAGACGGTAGTATTGAGCCAATTGAAGCAATTAGTAATGCAGCTTTAATATTAGAGAATATTTTTTCATCTCTTAAAATTAAACAGAGTATCTTCTCACAAATTCCAAATCTAGTTGAGGAAACAAAACCTCAGAATGAATATGAGAATATTATGCTAGCTGATCTTTTACTGTCTGTAAGAGCATATAATGCCCTAAAGCGTGCTAATGTACATAATTTGAGCGAACTATTAAAATACTCTAAAGATGACCTCTTAGAATTTAAGAATTTTGGTCAAAAATCTGCAGACGAGGTTTGTGAAAGTTTACAAAAGAATTTTGGTATTACTTTACCAAAAACAAAAATCTAAATTTTATATCTATAACGACTGTTAAGAGGCAAGATTAATTTATAATTTCATCTTAAAAATATCTTTGAACTTAAAATTGCTAAAGTGTCACGAATTTAATTCTAACTATTTACATCTTATATAAAGAAAGAACAACTCTATTATGTCTTTCAATAATTCAAATGTTCAACCAGTTTACTTTGGAATTGGCCGTAGGAAAACTTCAGTTGCTAAAGTTACCTTAATTCCTGGTGCTGGCTCATTAGTTATAAACCAGAAACCTGGTGCTTTGTATTTACATTATAATTCACAATATATTAATTCTTCTAAAGCACCATTAACAGCTTTAGGTCTTGAAAATTCTTATGATATTTATGTGAATACGCATGGTGGGGGATTACGAGGTCAAGCAGACGCCATTAAACTTGGTGTAGCACGTGCCCTTTGTTATATTTCTAATGAAAATAGAAGTCAATTAAAGCCCGAAGGTTTTCTTGTTCGTGATGCACGGGCTAAAGAAAGAAAAAAATATGGCTTACGAAAGGCTCGAAAAGCGCCTCAATATTCAAAACGTTAATTTTTTATTTGGATTCAATTTATTTTATGCCTAAAAATTCAATCCACCCAGAATACTATTCAAATGCTAAGGTTTATTGTGATGGACAACTTGTTATGAAAGTTGGGTCGACAAAACCAGTATTGAAAGTTGATATCTGGTCAGGTACACACCCATTTTATACAGGATCACAAAAACTAATTGATACAGAAGGCCGCGTAGAACGGTTTATGCGTAAATATGGAATTGATGATTAAATTTAGAATAAAAATTTATGCCAACGATACAACAGTTAGTTCGGTTTGAACGCGTAACTAATAAGAAAACAAGTAAATCGCCAGCTTTAAAAATGTGTCCTCAAAGGCGTGGAGTTTGTACTCGAGTTTATACGGCAACTCCAAAAAAGCCTAATTCTGCACTACGTAAAGTTGCCCGTGTTCGTTTGACATCTGGTTTTGAAGTAACTGCTTATATTCCAGGAATTGGGCATAATATTCAAGAACATTCAGTTGTTTTAATTCGCGGTGGTCGTGTTAAAGATCTTCCCGGGTGTCGATACCATGTAGTTCGTGGAACTTTAGATGCTGGTGGTGCGAAAGATCGTAGAAATGGCCGTTCGAAATATGGTGGGAAAAAACCTAAAGGATAAATTATAAAATACTTTAATTGATTCAGCTTATGTCACGACGAAACAGAGCCAAGAGAATTTTGGCCCAACCTGATCCTATTTATGGTAGCCGGTTGGTAAATTTATTAATTGCTCGTATTTTACAATCGGGTAAAAAGTCAGTTGCTCAGAAGATTGTGTATACGGCTTTAGAAATTATTACATCAAAAACAGAAGAAAATCCTATTCTTGTTTTAGAAAAGGCAGTAAAAAATGTAACACCTCAAGTAGAGGTAAAAGCACGGAGAGTAGGAGGTTCAACATACCAAGTTCCAATTGAAATTCGTGCGTATCGAGGGACAAATATTTCCTTGCGTTGGATTAATGAATCAGCAAAGGCTCGTTCTGGAAAGAGTATGGCTTTTAAATTAGCTAATGAATTAATTGATGCTTCCAAGGAAAGTGGAAATGCAATAAAGAAACGTGAACAAACCCACCGAATGGCAGAAGCCAATAAAGCTTTTGCACATTTTCGTTACTAAAAACTGTTTTTTAATTCGCCAAAAGTATATAAAAAACCTTCAATATTAAAAAATTCATTTTAAATTTTATAATGGCAAGAGAAAAGTTTGAACGTGTAAAACCGCATATAAATATTGGTACAATTGGTCATGTTGATCACGGTAAGACAACATTAACGGCTGCAATTTCAGCTACATTAGCCATTAATAGTACAAAGTCTGCAAAGAAATTTGACGAAATCGATTCTGCACCTGAAGAAAAAGCTCGTGGTATTACAATTAACACTGCTCATGTTGAGTATGAAACTGAAACTCGTCATTATGCACATGTAGATTGTCCAGGTCACGCTGACTATGTAAAAAATATGATCACAGGAGCTGCACAAATGGATGGTGCAATTCTTGTAGTATCAGCTGCTGATGGTCCAATGCCACAAACTCGTGAACACATTCTACTTGCTAAACAAGTAGGTGTACCACATCTTGTTATTTTCTTAAATAAAGCCGATCAAGTTGACGACGAGGAATTATTAGAATTAGTTGAGCTTGAAGTTCAAGAACTATTAGAAAATTACGATTTTCCAGGAGATGAGATTCCTTTTGTTTCAGGGTCAGCGTTAATGGCTTTACAAGCCTTAGAAGGTGGCTCAAAAGAACGAGGTGAAGATAAATGGGTTGATTTAATTTTCAAGTTAATGGATTCTGTTGATGATTATATTCCAACTCCTGAACGTGATACTGAAAAAACATTCCTTATGGCAATCGAGGATGTTTTCTCAATTACCGGTCGAGGAACAGTAACAACAGGACGAATTGAGCGAGGTATAATTAAAGTTGGTGATTCTGTTGAAATTGTAGGTTTAAAGGATACTCAAACAACAACAGTAACAGGTATTGAAATGTTCCAAAAAACATTAGACGAAGGGCAAGCTGGTGATAATGTTGGTATTTTAATTCGTGGTATCCAAAAGACTGACGTTGAACGTGGAATGGTAATGGCACAGCCAGGTTCAATTAATCCACACAAAAAGTTTGAGGCTGAGGTTTATATTCTTGGAAAAGATGAAGGTGGCCGCCATACTCCATTTTTTACTGGTTATCGACCACAGTTTTATGTACGAACAACTGATGTAACTGGTACAATTGTTCAATTTACGGGTGATGATGGTAGTGCTGCAGAAATGGTTATGCCTGGCGACCGAATTAAAATGACAGCAGAGTTAATTAATCCTATCGCTATCGAGCAGGGAATGCGATTTGCAATCCGTGAAGGTGGTCGAACTGTGGGAGCTGGTGTTGTTTCGAAGATTTTAGATTAACAAATAAATAATGAGTCTATTAAATTTAAACTCAAAGAAGTTACGGATTGCCTTAAAAGCCTATGAATCAAGTTTACTTGATGATTCATGCCGTCAAATAATTGAATCGGTACGGTTAGAAGGGACTGAAGTAACAGGGCCTGTCCCTTTACCTACTAGAAGACGAATTTATTGTGTTTTAAGATCACCGCACGTAAATAAAGATTCACGTGAGCATTTTGAGATGCGCATTCATAAGCGTTTAATTGATATTAATTTGCCATCAACTAGTGTTTTGGAAAGTTTAAGAAATTTAGACATTCCATCAGGTGTTGATGTCGAAATTCAAGCTTTAAGTATATAAACTACAGAATAAGTATCACTTTAGTAAACTAAAGTGATACTTATTCTGCATTTTGCTAAGACGACACGATAATAAAAACAATTCATATTTTAATTACATGGTTAATAGTAGGTTACCCTTGAAAAAAATCGAAAATATTTTTACTAGTAAACAACAAGAATTCTTACCGAGACTGACGGGACTCGAACCCGCAACTTCCGCCGTGACAGGGCGGTGCTCTAACCAATTGAACTACAGTCCCTTCAATACATAATATATCTGTTCACTACACAACGAGTATATATTTATTGGCTCGCATTAGTCAAGTATAAGTTTTTAAAATTTACTTGACAGAAGGCGATATTAACCGTTATTATTTATTCAGTTAAAAATTTAATTCAATCAATTCGAATACCATGGAGAGTTTGATCCTGGCTCAGGATGAACGCTGGCGGTATGCTTAACACATGCAAGTCGAACGAAAGCTTTATGCTTTAGTGGCGAACGGGTGCGTAATACGTGAGAATCTACCCTTAGGAGGAGAATAACTTCTGGAAACGGTTGCTAAGTCTCCATATGCCGAGAGGTGAAATAGTTTACACTGCCTAGGGATGAGCTCACGCCTGATTAGCTTGTTGGTAAGGTAATGGCTTACCAAGGCCACGATCAGTAGCTGGTTTGAGAGAACGATCAGCCACACTGGGACTGAGACACGGCCCAGACTCCTCCGGGAGGCAGCAGTGAGGAATTTTCCGCAATGGGCGAAAGCCTGACGGAGCAATACCGCGTGAGGGATGAAGGATTTTGGTCTGTAAACCTCTTTTCTCAAGAAAGAAGTTCTGACGGTACTTGAGGAATAAGCATCGGCTAACTCCGTGCCAGCAGCCGCGGTAATACGGGGGATGCAAGCGTTATCCGGAATCATTGGGCGTAAAGCGCCTGTAGGTTGTTTAATAAGTCTGTTGTTAAAGACTAGGGCTTAACCCTAGGAAAGCAATGGAAACTACTAGACTTGAGTATGATAGGGGTAGAGGGAATTTCTAGTGTAGCGGTGAAATGCGTAGATATTAGAAAGAACACCGGTGGCGAAGGCGCTCTACTGGATCATTACTGACACTCAGAGGCGAAAGCTAGGGTAGCAAAAGGGATTAGATACCCCTGTAGTCCTAGCCGTAAACGATGGATACTACATGTTGCGTTTTTAATGCAGTATGGTAGCTAACGCGTTAAGTATCCCGCCTGGGGAGTACGCTCGCAAGGGTGAAACTCAAAGGAATTGACGGGGGCCCGCACAAGCGGTGGAGCATGTGGTTTAATTCGATGCAACGCGAAGAACCTTACCAAGGCTTGACATACTACAAATTTCTTTGAAAGAGGAAAGTGCCTTCGGGAATGTAGATACAGGTGGTGCATGGCTGTCGTCAGCTCGTGTCGTGAGATGTTGGGTTAAGTCCCGCAACGAGCGCAACCCTTGTTTTTAGTTGCTAATTTATTTAGGTTTTCTAGAAAGACTGCCGGTGACAAACCGGAGGAAGGTGAGGATGACGTCAAGTCAGCATGCCCCTTATGCCTTGGGCTACACACGTGCTACAATGGTTAAGACAAAGAGTTGCGAGCTCGCGAGAGTCAGCTAATCTCATAAACTTATCCTAAGTTCGGATTGTAGGCTGCAACTCGCCTGCATGAAGTCGGAATCGCTAGTAATCGCTGGTCAGCCATACAGCGGTGAATCCGTTCCCGGGCCTTGTACACACCGCCCGTCACACCATGGGAGCTGGTCATGCCCGAAACCGTTTGCTTAACCTTTATGGAGGGCGGCGTCTAAGGTAGGGTTAGTGACTGGGGTGAAGTCGTAACAAGGTAGCCGTACTGGAAGGTGCGGCTGGATCACCTCCTTTTAGGGATTATATATAGACAATTAGTTTAATTCTTACATTAAATTTATTAATTCATTAATTTTTAACAATTTATTATATAGAAAATTTCGAAATGAAAAACTTGAAAGATTTATATTATTGATATTAAGTCAAGCGATTAAGAGCTTACGATGGATACCTTGGTGTTCAGAAGCGATGAAGGGCGTGGCTACCAACGAAATGTTTCGGGGAACTGGAAGCAAGTTTTGATCCGAAAATACCCGAATAAGGAAACTTCAAGAACTACTTCTTGAATTAAATAGAGAAGAAAGAGTAAACCTAGTGAATTGAAACATCTTAGTAACTAGAGGAAAAGAAAGCAAAAGCGATTCTCTGAGTAGCGGCGAGCGAAATGGGACCAGTCTAAACTTTATAATATAATATTTATAAAGGGTTGTGGGATAGCTTATAGTAAAGTGTAATTGTTAGATGAAGCAGAATGAATGCTGTACCATAGTAGGTGAAAGTCCTGTAGTCGAAAACTTAAGCATTTTAAAGTCTTATCCCAAGTAGGAAGGGACACGTGAAACCCCTTTTGAATTTGCGAGGACCACCTCGTAAGACTAAATATTCCTGAACAACCGATAGTGAACCAGTACCGTGAGGGAAAGGTGAAAAGAACCCCGGGAGGGGAGTGAAATAGAACATGAAATCGTAAGTTTACAAGCAGTAGAAGAGTGACTTAACGCTCGACTTCGTGCCTGTTGAAGAATGAGCTGGCGACTTGTAGGTTGTGGCAAGATTAAGATAAGAAAATGTCGAAGTCATAGTGAAAGCGAGCCTGAATAGGGCTTTAAGTCATAATTTACAGACCCGAACCCGGATGATCTAACCATGGCCAGTGTGAAGCTTAGGTAACACTAAGTGGAGGTACCAACCGACTGTTGTTGAAAAAACAGCGGATGAGTTGTGGTTAGGGGTGAAATTCCAATCGAATCCGGAGCTAGCTGGATCTCCCCGAAATGCGTTGAGGCGCAGCGGTTAATGTTTTTTCTTAGGGGTAAAGCTACTGTTTTGGTGCGGGCTGCGAGAGTGGTACCAAATCAAGGCAAACTCTGAATACTAAGACATTTAGTTAACCAGTGAGACGTTGGGGGATAAGCTTCAATGTCAAGAGGGAAACAGCCCAGATTACTAGTTAAGGCCCCTAAATAATTGCTAAGTGGTAAAGGAGGTGGGATTGCATAGACAATCAGGAGGTTTGCCCAGAAGCAGCAATCCTTTAAAGAGTGCGTAATAGCTCACTGTTCGAGTGATCCTGCGCCGAAAATGAATGGGACTAAGTAATTTGCCGAAACTGTAAGATGTATAAACATCGGTAGGGGAGCGTTCTACATTAA